CACAAAGGTTCCAGAAGATGTTAATGGTAAGCAAGAAGATTGTTTACGAAGAAACAACAAGAAAAATTCATATTCTGATACATAAGAGTTATATAAGAATCGAAATAGTCTTTTATTTTCTTTTTTCAAAAGAAAAATCGATTTCATTGAAGTAATAAGACTATTCCAATTCGAATAGTAGTTGAGAAAGAATCGCAATAAATGCAAAGATGGAACATCTTGGATCCGGTATTGAAGGAGTTGAACCAAAATTTCCAAATGGATAGGATAGGGTATTTCTATATGTGATAGATAATGTAAATGCAAAAATTTGTCTTCTAAAAAGGGAAATATTGAATGAATAGATCGTAAATTCTGAAACTTTGGTGTTTCTTTTTCTTTCGGACAAGATAATTCTCGTAGCGAGAATGGGATTTCTACAACGATCGCAAACCCCTCAGATAGAATCTGAGAATAAAACTCAGAATAAAAAAAATTGTTGTAATCCAACAATCGATCTTGGGTAGGATGATTAACCGAGTTAATCCAAAAATTCTGCTGATACATTCGAATAATTAAACGTTTCACAAGTAGTGAACTAAATTTCTTGTTATTACAACTAACAATTTCCACAGGCTCGGAATCATTTAATCCATAATCATGGGCAAATGCATAAATATACTCCTGAAAGAGAAGTGGGTAGACGAAGTATTGTTGACGAGATTTCTGTTTTTCTGAATACCCTTCGAATTTTTCCATTTGTATTTCTACTTGAATCAGAAAGAGGAAGCATTTCTCGGTTTATCAAATGATGATACATAGTGCAATATGGTCAGAACAGGGTGTTGCATTTTTTAATACAAACCCTGGAAAGAAAGGGAGTCTAATCCACAGATCTTTTCCTTTTCTATCCAATTAGTTTATGTTTGTTCTAATTACAAAAGAGAACAAATCTTTTATTTTTACAGGCCAATTGCTCTTTTGACTTTGGAATACAGTCTCTTTATCAATATACTGCTTCTTTTACACATTCAATCCATAACATCCCTTTTCAATCCATAATCAAGAATAATTAGGATTTCTAAAAAAACAAAGAAAAAATCAAGGGTCCGCTCATAGGAAAACCCAACCTTTCCCCGCATCAGGCACTAATCTATTTTTAACGTCTAATTAGATCGGGGAATCATTTCAATTAAGAAGTTAAGCTCGTTGCTTTTTATTTTACCAGAATTGGAGCCAGACTCTATCCATTTATTCACTAGACCCAGAAAATCGGAATTTTTTTATTCCATTCCAAAAATCAAAAATAAGAATTTGATTTTATTACGACATGCTATTTTTTCCATTCATTACCCTTGAGGATCAGTCGTGGTCTTCTAGACTCTACCAAGAGTCTGAACGAATTTGTTGCTTCATCCAAATGTGTAAAAGATCATAGTCGCACTTAAAAGCCGAGTACTCTACCATTGAGTTAGCAACCCAGATAAAATAGGATCTTAGATACGATCGAAACCCAAAAATCAATGGAATTACACCGCACGCTCCTGTCAAAACATTGAACTAGCAAGACATCAAAAGAAAGATTTTATCCCCCATTAAAAACACTCAAATGCCAAAATGAACAGGTCCGGTTAAATTTCACTAAGGTTAAAAAAAGAGCGGCTTCAATCACGATGGCAAAATTGTCATTTTTTTAGCAATTTCTATTTAAAGAAATCAAAAAATCTTGTATGAGAGTACATGCAAGAGGGACAACCCTATCATTTGAGCGAAGTGTAGGCAGAAAAACCTAATATGGAGTGAGGATAAAGAGACCTATCTATCTACAAATTCTATTTGTTCAATAGACCTTTGTCAATGGAAATACAATGGTAAGAAAACAAATTAGATATAAAAAGTAAATAAAATAAGGGCTTATGTTGGATTGGCACGACATAAATCCAGTCAAAAATAGGACTAAGAAAGAGGCAAATTGTGTCTAAATAATTAGACAACGAGGGATACTAGTGATCCCTCTCCTACTTTTTTATTCATTTAGTTCTTCAATTAACTCAAAGTTCCTTCTTTTTCTTTAAAGAATTCTGCCTTCCTTAAAATATCATAAACAGTTCTTGTAGGTTGAGCACCCTTTTCAAGGAAATAGAGAATAGCTGGAACATTTAAACAAGTTTGATTCTTTATCGGATCATAAAAACCCACTTTTCGAAGATCTCTTCCTTCTCTTCGAGATCGAACATCAATTGCAACGATTCGATAGACAGCTTATTGGGATAGATGTAGCTAAACAATGCCCCCCCTAGAAACGTATAGGAGGTTTTCTCCTCATACGGCTCGAGAAAATGATTCGAATTTCTGTCTATAATACAAGTAGATAGAAATTCGACTATGACTTGCATTAATTTCCTTACAGAAAAAACAAATTGCATTTATACTCATGACTCAAGTTGGCTAATTTTGACTGACAGACTTAAAAGGAAAAATCCTTCGAAATTTTTTGAGTCGTCTCTAAACTCTTTTCTTTGTCTCATCTCGAACGAATTTACTTTTATTCCTTATTCTGATCCAATTCAATTGTTGAGACAATTTTATTGTTGAGACAGTTGAAAATCGCGTTTACTTGTTCCGGAATTCTTTATCTTTGATTTGTGAAATCCTTGGGTTTAGACATTACTTCGGGAATTCCTATTCTTTTTTCTTTCAAAAGAGTAGCAACATACCCTTTTTTTCTTATTTCCTTCGATAAAGCATTTCCCTCTTCTATAGAAATCGAATATGAGCGATTGATTTTGATAGACTTTTAATTGAAAGAGTTTTTCCAATTTTCCAAAATTGGACTTTCTTCTTATTTTAACCTTTCGACTTCTATATTAAGGATAGACTGACAAAGTTGGCCTAATTTATTAGTTTTCACTAACCCTAGATTCTTTCCCTTGATAAAAAATCAATTCTGTCCTCTCGAGCTCCATCGTGTACTATTTACTTACAAACAACCCAGCGCAAATTTGGTTCGGGACGAATAGAACAGACTATGTCGAGCCAAGAGCATTTTCATTACTATGAAAAATGATGGATAGCAAAATCCACAATCGATCATGTCCTTCAAGTCGCACGTTGCTTTCTACCACATCGTTTTAAACGAAGTTTCACCATAACAAACATTCCTCAAATTTCATTGCAAAGTGGTATAGGGAATTGATCCAATATGGATGGGATCATGAATAGTCATTGGTTTAGTTTAGTTTTTTGTATACTAATTCAAACTTGCTATCTATGGAAAAATATGGATAAAAGAAATAAGTATTTATCGGGGAAGACTCCGCAAAGATCCAATTTATTTAAACCCATATTCTATCATATGAAGGAAACATAGTTCGAAAAAGACGAATAAACAAGTTTGCTTAAGACTTATTTATTATTGAATTTCCATTCTCAACAGAGGACTCGAGATGGTCAATCCTGAAATGAGAAGAGAAGGATCGATTCTTCTCCAACAAATAAACTATCAACCTCAAAAAAAAATTTAATTAATTTAATTACTATATTAGAATTAGATTAGCAATATATTTTTCCGTAACAAAAACAATTAACTATTAACTAAATAAACTATTCCAATGAAAAGATTGAAAGTTTTTTGGTAGTTATAGAATTCTCGTACTTCTTCGACTCGAATACCAAAAGAAAGAAAAAAATGAAGTAAAAAAAACACATTTCGTGTGAAGTAAAATTAAGGTCTTTGCTTTTACTTATAGCATTCTTTCTTTTACCTAAAAGAAGCAACTCCAAATCAAAAATTAGGAGAAGTATGATTTTTGGAATCCATTCTATCCAACGAACAGTTCTTACCTTATCCTTACCAGAATGGATCATTCTGGATATTTAAAGAATCACAGATCGAGATCGTTTTCGCTTAACCAAAGAAGGACCCTTTTTGCTAATAATATAATACAACAAAAATCTATCTCTATCATAAAGGGATAGGTCTCATTTTTTATACAGTGTTTTACGTATAGACCAAATTTTTCATGAAAATAAAGATATTCAATTTGACTGGACTTGACACTTGATTATGTTTTCTGAGAAAGAAAATGAATGCTTAGAAATGCATCTAATCTAAGAGTTCATAAGAGATAATTATTCTCTCTAATAAACTTTCTTTTGTCTCGTGCGGGGTACAATACGATTTCATCTTTCGTTTCATCAGAAAAATCTGGGACGGAAGGATTCGAACCTCCGAGTAACGGGACCAAAACCCGCTGCCTTACCACTTGGCCACGCCCCATTTCGGGTTTTATCCGACACTAATAAACACTAGTATGTTTATTTGTTTTGTTATTCGTCAATCCCACTTCAATTACATAAAAAATGAGGGATACTCTCTTGCTAGGATTCTAGACATGCGGATAATATAGAATCCAAAAAATGCATTGATCATTACATGGAATTCTATTAAGATATTATATGAAAGTCGAATTTCTTCCATTCTCATTTGAGAGTGCGAATACAAGGAGGTATTTTGCGTTTGGGAAAGTCCGAAGAAAAAAGGATTTTGAATCCGCCTTTTCCTTTTTCCCTTAGAAAAATAACTCAATCAAAATCCAATTATCTACTCTACAAGAACGAAATGCTTGTTATGCCTAATATACTTAGTTTAACCTGTATCTGTTTTAATTCTGTTCTTTATCCGACTAGTTTTTTCTTCGCCAAATTGCCCGAAGCTTATGCCATTTTCAACCCAATCGTGGATGTTATGCCTGTCATACCTGTACTCTTTTTTCTATTAGCCTTTGTTTGGCAAGCTGCTGTAAGTTTTCGATGAAATCTTTACTGCTCTGTCTGCCAAATTGAATGATGTATTCATTCCAAAAAAATTCTAAAAATGGATAAAAGCCGAGAAGTCTTATCTTATATTATGAACCTTCGATTCTAAAATTCAAATTCTTCTACATTGAATGTATAGCTGCAGCAATAAATTTGGATCAGCCTTTCTACCCCCTGCACCTACGTTGAGCAGGTACCTTTAGGTACCCACACAATACCTAACCTAATTTTTGATATTGATAAGAGTGCTTATTAGAAATCAATTCTTGAAAAAAATTGCAAGAATTGATTTTTGCATTTTTAGGTGTCAAAATAAACAAAACCCATCCTAATGGATCTGTGTGGTAAGGAAAAACGGGTAATCTATTCCTTAAAAAAAAAATCTTGGAGATTATGTAATGCTTACTCTCAAACTTTTTGTTTATACAGTAGTGATATTCTTTGTTTCCCTCTTTATCTTTGGATTCTTATCTAATGACCCAGGACGTAATCCTGGGCGTGAGGAGTAAAAATCCAATTTTTTTTGGAATTTTTTCTTACAAATTGGATTTGTTTCGTACATTTATCTATGAGAAAATCCGGGGGTCAGAATTCCTTCCAATTCGAAAGTCCCAAATGATCCGAGGGGGCGGAAAGAGAGGGATTCGAACCCTCGGTACAAAAAAATTGTACAACGGATTAGCAATCCGCCGCTTTAGTCCACTCAGCCATCTCTCCCCGTTCCAAATCGAAAGGTTTCCGTAATATGACAGAGGCAAGAAATAACGATTGCAAAAAATCCTTCCTTTTTCTTTCAAAAGCCCATAAAAATTATATTGCCAATTCCATTTTAGTTATATTCTTTTTTCTTAATGTTAATAAAAAAAAGAAGAAAATTCTTGTTTTTTCTTTCTAAAATTCGATATTGGCTGAGAAACAATCAGATAGATTTTCTCTTCAGCGGGCATTTCCATATAGGACTTGTTATAATAAAACAAGCAGGTTATATAAAAAATAAAAAACTCTTTTTTGATTATTTATCAACAAAGCAAAAAGGATTCTTATCAAACCCACCATAAAATCAAACCCACCATAAAATTGGAAAGAAATATAAAGTAAGTAGACCTGACTCCTTGAATGATGCCTCTATTCGCTATTCTGATATATAAATTCGATGTAGATGAAATTGTATAAGCGGATTTTTTGTATTTCCTTAGACTTAGACCGCGCAAGGCAAGAATTTTTCGCTATTTACGATTTCATATTCTTGTTACTAGATGTTCTATAGGAATAAGAAAAAATCGCAACTCCTTTCCGCTACACATAAAAATTTATTTCGAAAGTCCATTTTTTTTTTTCAATATCTTTCTTTTTTTTTTCAGAATCCTATTTTTGTTCTTCCACCCATGCAATAGAGAGCGAGTGGGAAAAGAGGGGTTACTTTTATTTTCATTTTTCCCTTAAAGGATAGGCTTTGAAATAGGAGTCATGGAATAATGCTGAATTCAAATGTTTATTTCTATAGTATAAGAAAAACTAATCGAATCAAATTCATGGATTTACCACGACCTCGGTTGTGACCCCATAGATAAAAATGCAAAATTTCTATCTTCGAGACCATTGAAAAAGGGCATTGAACGAGAAAGAAATCGTCCACAGATAATTAAACTATCGTATGCCTTGGAAGTGATATGAGGTGCTCGGAAATGGTTGAAGTAATTGAATAGGAGGATCACTATGACTATAGCCCTTGGTAGAGTTACTAAAGAAGAAAATGATCTATTTGATATTATGGACGACTGGTTACGAAGGGACCGTTTCGTTTTTGTAGGATGGTCCGGCCTATTGCTCTTTCCTTGTGCTTATTTCGCTTTAGGGGGTTGGTTTACAGGGACAACTTTTGTAACTTCTTGGTATACCCATGGATTGGCTAGTTCCTATTTGGAAGGTTGTAATTTCTTAACCGCGGCAGTTTCCACCCCTGCCAATAGTTTAGCACACTCTTTGTTGCTACTATGGGGCCCGGAAGCGCAAGGGGATTTTACTCGTTGGTGTCAATTAGGGGGTCTGTGGACTTTTGTCGCTCTCCATGGGGCTTTTGCACTAATAGGTTTCATGTTACGTCAATTTGAACTTGCTCGGTCTGTTCAATTGCGACCTTATAATGCAATTTCATTCTCTGCTCCAATCGCTGTTTTTGTTTCCGTATTCCTTATTTATCCACTGGGGCAATCTGGTTGGTTCTTTGCGCCGAGTTTTGGCGTAGCAGCGATATTTCGATTCATCCTCTTTTTCCAAGGATTTCATAATTGGACGTTGAACCCATTTCATATGATGGGAGTTGCCGGAGTATTAGGCGCGGCTCTGCTATGCGCTATTCATGGGGCGACCGTAGAAAACACTCTATTCGAGGATGGTGATGGTGCAAATACCTTCCGCGCTTTTAACCCAACTCAAGCTGAAGAAACTTATTCAATGGTCACTGCTAACCGCTTTTGGTCCCAAATCTTTGGTGTTGCTTTTTCCAATAAACGTTGGTTACATTTCTTTATGCTATTTGTACCCGTCACCGGTTTATGGATGAGTGCTATTGGCGTAGTCGGCCTGGCTCTGAACCTACGTGCCTATGACTTCGTTTCCCAGGAAATCCGTGCAGCGGAAGATCCTGAATTTGAGACTTTCTACACCAAAAATATTCTTTTAAACGAGGGTATTCGTGCGTGG